GCTAGTGTAGCTTAAGTAAAGCATAACACTGAAGATGTTAAGATGGGCCGTAGAAAGCCCCACGGGCACAAAGGTTTGGTCCTGACTTTATTATCAGCTTTAACCCAATTTACACATGCAAGCCTCCGCACCCCTGTGAGGATGCCCTCAATCCCCCGTCCGGGGACGAGGAGCCGGTATCAGGCACACTTTTTAGCCCAAGACGCCTTGCTTAGCCACACCCCCAAGGGAATTCAGCAGTGATAGACATTAAGCCATAAGTGAAAACTTGACTTAGTCAGGGTTAAGAGGGCCGGTAAAACTCGTGCCAGCCACCGCGGTTATACGAGAGGCCCTAGTTGATTTACTCGGCGTAAAGAGTGGTTATGGAGAATGAAACACTAAAGCCGAAGACCCCTTAGGCCGTCATACGCACCTAGGGGCTCGAATTATAAACACGAAAGTAGCTTTACCCCTTCCCACCAGAACCCACGACAGCTGGGACACAAACTGGGATTAGATACCCCACTATGCCCCGCCGTAAACTTAGATATTCCAGTACAACAAATATCCGCCAGGGGACTACGAGCGCCAGCTTAAAACCCAAAGGACTTGGCGGTGCTTCAGACCCCCCTAGAGGAGCCTGTTCTAGAACCGATAACCCCCGTTCAACCTCACTACTCCTTGCTTTTCCCGCCTATATACCACCGTCGCCAGCTTACCCTGTGAAGGTACTACAGTAAGCAGAATGAGTAATACTCAAAACGTCAGGTCGAGGTGTAGCGTACGAAGTAGGAAGAAATGGGCTACATTATCTGATCCAGATTATTCACGGAAGGTTGTCTGAAACGACAATCCGAAGGTGGATTTAGCAGTAAAGGGGGAATAGAGTGCCCCCTTGAAGCCGGCTCTGAAGCGCGCACACACCGCCCGTCACTCTCCCCAACAACCGCCTACACCAAGGTAAATAACGCAATATCCGTCACAAGGGGAGGCAAGTCGTAACATGGTAAGTGTACCGGAAGGTGCACTTGGAATAATCAGGGTGTGGCTGAGACAGTTAAGCGACTCCCTTACACCGAGAAGACATCCATGCAAGTTGGATCACCCTGAACTAAACAGCTAGCTCAAACTATAAAAACCAAATTAATGATATAGATAGTTCTACAAAAAGCTAAAAGCACAAACTAAACCATTCGACCTCCCCAGTACGGGCGACAGAAAAGGAAATAAAGACGCTATAGACAAAGTACCGCAAGGGAAAGCTGAAAGAGAAATGAAATAACGCACTAAAGTAAATAAAAGCAGAGACTACATCTCGTACCTTTTGCATCATGATCTAGCCAGTAACCTCAAGCAAAGAGACCTCTAGTTTGAACCCCCGAAACCGGACGAGCTACTCCGGGGCAGCCTATTATAGGGCCAACCCGTCTCTGTGGCAAAAGAGTGGGAAGACCCCCGAGTAGAGGTGAAAGACCTACCGAGTCAGGTTATAGCTGGTTGCCCAAGAAATGAATAGAAGTTCAGCCCCGCTGCGCCCTCGCCCACAACAGTTTTACTTAAACAAGGCATAAAGGACACCCGCGGGAGTTAGTCAAGGGAGGTACAGCTCCCTTAACAAAGGACACAACCTTAAACAGGAGGCTAAGGAATATATTAAACTAAGGCCCTAGGTTTCAGTGGGCCTAAAAGCAGCCACCTGAACAGAAAGCGTTAAAGCTCAGACCAATCCAAGCCTATTATAACATTAAAATCTCCAAAGCCCCTAGTATTACTGGGCCATCCTATGCCCCCATAGGAGGGACCATGCTAGAACGAGTAATAAGAAGAAAGACCTTCTCCCAGCACATGTGTAAGTCGAATCGGACACCCCATCGACAATTAACGAACCCAACAAAAGAGGGCAATGCATCACCGCCACCCCAGGCCAAGAAGACCATGTAATAGAACATCGTTACCCCCACACAGGAGTGCTTAAATCAAGGGAAAGACTTAAAGGATAAAAAGGAACTCGGCAAACCAAAACCCCGCCTGTTTACCAAAAACATCGCCTCCTGCCACCACTAATTATAGGAGGTCCCGCCTGCCCTGTGACCAAAAGTTTAACGGCCGCGGTATTTTAACCGTGCAAAGGTAGCGCAATCAATTGTCTTTTAAATGGAGACCTGTATGAATGGCATAACGAGGGTTTAACTGTCTCTTTTTCCCAGTCAATGAAACTGATCTACCCGTGCAGAAGCGGGTATACATACACAAGACGAGAAGACCCTATGGAGCTTTAGACACTAACCAACCACGAAAAGCGGCCGCCGACTGGACCCTCAAACAACGTGATCATGGCACAAGCGTCTTCGGTTGGGGCGACCACGGGAGATAAAAAAGCTCCCGAGTGGATAGGGGGACACCCTAAAACCCAGAGCCACAGCTCTAAGTCACAAAACATTTGACCAATAATGATCCGGCTTTATGCCGACCAACGAACCAAGTTACCCTAGGGATAACAGCGCAATCCCCTCCCAGAGTCCATATCGACGAGGGGGTTTACGACCTCGATGTTGGATCAGGACATCCTAATGGTGCAGCCGCTATTAAGGGTTCGTTTGTTCAACGATTAAAGTCCTACGTGATCTGAGTTCAGACCGGAGTAATCCAGGTCAGTTTCTATCTGTGAAGCCACCCTTCCTAGTACGAAAGGACCGGAGTGATGAGGCCCATGCTTTAGGCACGCCTCCCCCCAACCTACTGAATACAACTGAAGTAGGTAAAGGGGGGCAACCCCCGGCCCAAGAGAAGGGCGCGCTAAGGTGGCAGAGCCCGGTAAATGCAGGAAGCCTAAGCCTTCCCTCCCAGAGGTTCAAATCCTCTCCTTAGCTATGCTTCACATTATCATAGCCCACATCATTAACCCCCTCACCTACATCGTACCTGTCCTACTAGCCGTAGCTTTCCTGACCTTAATTGAACGAAAAGTATTGGGATATATGCAACTGCGAAAAGGACCAAATGTAGTAGGCCCCTACGGACTACTTCAGCCAATCGCAGACGGAGTTAAGCTCTTTATTAAAGAACCTGTCCGACCCTCCACATCCTCCCCATTCTTATTCCTGGCTACTCCTACCTTAGCCCTCACGCTGGCACTCACACTATGAGCGCCCCTGCCCCTACCCTTTCCAGTCACCGACCTAAATCTCAGTATACTCTTTATTTTAGCCCTATCCAGCCTGGCCGTTTACTCAATCCTAGGATCTGGGTGAGCATCTAATTCAAAATATGCCCTAATTGGGGCCCTGCGAGCCGTTGCCCAGACCATTTCCTACGAAGTAGCCCTAGGACTCATTCTTCTATGTACTATCGTATTCACAGGCGGTTTTACCCTATCAATGTTCAGCACCACACAAGAAGGAATTTGACTACTAGCCCCAGCATGACCTCTTGCAGCAATATGATATATCTCTACACTGGCAGAAACCAATCGAGCACCATTCGATCTAACTGAAGGAGAATCAGAACTCGTATCCGGGTTTAACGTAGAGTACGCCGGAGGACCTTTCGCCCTTTTCTTCCTGGCCGAGTACGCCAACATCCTCTTCATAAATACCCTATCAGCAGTACTCTTTATAGGGGCCTCACACTTTCCCTCATTTCCTGAATTTACTACCATTAGTATCATATTTAAAGCAGCCCTTCTTTCTGGGCTATTCTTATGAGTTCGAGCCTCCTACCCACGATTTCGATATGACCAACTAATACATCTAGTGTGAAAAAACTTCCTTCCCCTTACACTAGCACTAATCCTCTGACATATTTCCCTTCCGGTAGGAACTGCAGGTCTCCCTCCCCAATTCTAGATAGGCCCGGAGCTGTGCCTGAACGCCTAAGGGCCACTTTGATAGAGTGAACCACGGGGGTTAGACTCCCCCCGGCTCCTTAGAAAAAAGGGATTCGAACCCATCCTCCAGAGATCAAAACTCTGGGTGCTTCCACTACACCACTTTCTAGTAAGGTCAGCTAAATAAGCTTTCGGGCCCATACCCCGAACATGTTGGTTAAAATCCTTCCCCTACTAATGAACCCTTACGTACTCACAATCCTACTGTCTAGCCTGGGCCTAGGAACTACAATAACCTTTGCAAGCTCCCACTGACTGTTAGCATGAATGGGTCTGGAAATTAATACCCTCGCCATCGTCCCCCTAATGGCCTACCAGCATCACCCCCGGGCCGTAGAAGCTACAACCAAGTACTTCCTCACACAAGCCACAGCAGCAGCTATACTTCTATTTGCTAGCACCACCAACGCATGAATTACTGGACAATGAGAAATTACCCAACTTTCCCACCCCATCGCCTCTTCCATCGCCGTTACGGCCTTAGCATTAAAAATTGGCCTAGCCCCTATACACTTCTGACTTCCTGAAGTTCTCCAAGGAATTACACTGACCACAGGACTAGTATTATCTACTTGACAAAAACTAGCCCCATTCGCACTAATCCTTCAGGTTGCGGATAACGCCCACCCTTACTTACTTACAACATTAGCGATCTCTTCTACATTAGTGGGAGGCTGAGGGGGCCTTAATCAAACCCAACTACGCAAAATCCTAGCATACTCCTCAATCGCACACCTAGGATGAATAATTCTAGTAGCCCAAATGGCCCCTCAAATAACACTAATAGCCCTAATTACTTACATTGCCATAACAACAGCCGCCTTCCTTACCCTAAACAATGTTGGCTCAACCAAAACTATTACCCTCGCCTCAGCCTGAACTAAAGCTCCCACCCTAACCGCACTAGCCTGCCTTATTCTTCTCTCCCTGGGAGGTTTACCCCCACTAACCGGATTTATACCTAAATGACTAATTCTTCAAGAAGTAACCAGCCAAGGATTCCCTCTCACTGCCACTGTAATAGCCCTTACGGCCCTGTTAAGTCTTTATTTCTACCTTCGACTAAGCTACGCCATAACCCTAACCCTCTCCCCCTACACCATTAACTCCACTGCCCCTTGACGAACCGCAACCAAGCAGCCCTCCCTCCCCTTATCCACGGCCATCGTTTTATCAACCTGCCTCCTCCCCCTCACCCCAACCGCCCTGGCCCTTTTAGCCTAGGGGCTTAGGATAGCATTTAGACCATGAGCCTTCAAAGCTCCAAGCAGGAGTGAAAATCTCCTAGCCCCTGATAAGACTTGCAGGGATTTATCCCACATCTTCTGGATGCAACCCAGACACTTTAATTAAGCTAAAGCCTTTCTAGATGGGAAGGCCTCGATCCTACAAACTCTTAGTTAACAGCTAAGCGCCCTAACCAGCGAGCATCCATCTACTTTCCCCGCCGTCCGGGAGAGAGGCGGAGAAAGCCCCGGCAGGCGTTAACCTGCGTCTTCAGGTTTGCAACCTGACATGAACTTCACCACAGAGCTTGTGGTAAGAAGAGGAGTTAAACCTCTGTCCTCGGAGCTACAATCCGCCGCCTGAACCTTCGGCCATCCTACCTGTGGCAATTACACGTTGATTTTTCTCAACTAATCATAAAGATATTGGTACCCTTTACCTAGTATTTGGTGCCTGAGCGGGGATAGTAGGCACTGCCTTAAGTCTCTTAATCCGAGCAGAACTAAGCCAACCCGGGGCACTTCTCGGAGACGATCAAATCTATAACGTCATCGTTACGGCGCACGCCTTCGTAATAATCTTCTTCATAGTAATGCCAATTCTAATTGGCGGCTTTGGGAACTGACTAGTCCCCCTTATGATCGGGGCACCAGACATGGCGTTCCCGCGAATGAACAACATGAGCTTCTGACTACTTCCGCCCTCATTCCTCCTTCTCCTTGCCTCATCCGGAGTTGAGGCCGGGGCAGGGACCGGGTGGACAGTCTACCCGCCCCTGGCAGGCAATCTTGCCCACGCCGGAGCGTCCGTCGATCTAACTATCTTCTCTCTCCACCTAGCAGGTATCTCATCAATTCTTGGGGCCATCAATTTTATTACCACAATTATTAATATGAAACCCCCTGCAATTTCACAATATCAAACACCCCTATTTGTATGATCCGTACTTGTGACGGCCGTTCTCCTTCTTCTCTCGCTCCCTGTGCTAGCTGCCGGAATTACAATGCTCCTAACAGACCGAAATCTAAATACAACCTTCTTTGACCCGGCAGGAGGAGGGGACCCAATTCTATATCAACACCTATTCTGATTCTTCGGCCACCCGGAAGTTTATATTTTAATCCTGCCAGGATTTGGAATGATCTCTCACATCGTAGCCTATTACTCCGGCAAAAAAGAACCTTTCGGATACATGGGAATGGTATGAGCCATGATGGCCATCGGACTTCTAGGGTTTATCGTATGAGCCCACCACATGTTCACCGTGGGAATGGATGTAGACACACGAGCCTACTTTACATCAGCAACAATGATTATTGCTATCCCCACCGGAGTAAAAGTCTTTAGCTGACTTGCAACACTGCACGGAGGCTCAATCAAATGGGATACTCCCCTTCTTTGAGCCCTGGGCTTCATTTTCCTATTCACGGTCGGGGGGCTCACGGGAATTGTTCTAGCCAATTCCTCCCTAGACATTGTCCTACACGACACATACTACGTAGTAGCACACTTCCACTATGTTCTGTCAATGGGTGCTGTATTTGCCATCATGGCCGCATTCATGCACTGATTCCCACTATTTTCAGGATATACCCTTCACAGCACCTGAACAAAAATCCACTTTGGGGTTATGTTCGTAGGGGTAAATCTAACTTTCTTCCCGCAACACTTCCTGGGGTTAGCCGGAATACCACGACGGTACTCGGATTATCCAGATGCCTACACCCTTTGAAACACGGTGTCTTCAATTGGGTCATTAATCTCTTTAGTAGCAGTAATTATGTTCTTATTTATCCTTTGAGAAGCATTTGCCGCCAAACGAGAAGTATCATCAGTAGAGCTTACCATGACGAACGTAGAATGACTACACGGCTGCCCACCTCCTTACCACACCTTCGAAGAGCCGGCTTTTGTGCAAGTACAAGCAAAATAACGAGAAAGGGAGGAATCGAACCCCCGTGAGATGGTTTCAAGCCAACTGCATGGCCACTCTGCCACTTTCTTAAATAAGACACTAGTAAAACGATTACCTTGCCTTGTCGAGGCAAAATTGTGGGTTAAACTCCCGCGTGTCTTAGCCCAGAGCTAAATGGCACATCCCTCACAACTAGGATTGCAAGACGCGGCCTCCCCTGTAATAGAAGAACTCCTACATTTCCACGACCACGCCCTAATGATCGTACTCCTAATTAGCACACTGGTTCTTTATATTATTGTGTCAATGGTTTCTACCAAACTTACTGACAAATACATTCTAGATTCTCAAGAAATTGAAATTGTGTGAACTGTCCTACCGGCAGTAATCCTCATCCTAATTGCACTTCCCTCCCTACGAATTCTTTACCTCATGGACGAGATTAATGACCCCCACCTAACTATTAAAGCTATAGGACACCAGTGATACTGAAGCTATGAGTACACAGATTATGAAGACCTTGGCTTTGATTCCTATATGGTTCCTACACAAGACCTAGTACCGGGACAATTCCGACTACTAGAAACAGACCACCGAATGGTTGTCCCAATAGAATCCCCTATTCGAGTTCTTGTATCAGCGGAAGACGTACTTCACTCCTGAGCTGTCCCAGCACTAGGGGTAAAAATAGACGCAGTACCAGGGCGCCTAAATCAAACCGCCTTTATCGCCTCCCGTCCCGGTGTATTCTACGGGCAATGCTCTGAAATTTGTGGTGCAAATCACAGCTTTATACCAATCGTGGTAGAAGCTGTTCCTCTAGAACACTTTGAAAACTGATCCTCACTCATACTTGAAGACGCCTCACTAGGAAGCTAAACTGGGCCTAGCGTCAGCCTTTTAAGCTGAAGATTGGTGACCCCCAACCACCTCTAGTGATATGCCTCAATTGAACCCCGCTCCTTGATTTGCAATTCTTGTCTTCTCTTGACTAATTTTCCTAACAGTCATCCCCCCAAAAGTCCTAGCCCATAACTTCAATAATGAACCTACAACTGTAGGAGCTGAAAAAGCTAAACCTGAATCCTGAAACTGACCATGATACTAAGCTTCTTTGACCAATTTATGAGCCCCTCTTATTTGGGTATTCCCCTTATTGCGGTAGCAATCGCACTCCCATGAACCTTGTACCCCACCCCTACTACACGATGATTAAACAATCGAGTATTAACCCTTCAGGGCTGATTCATTAATCGATTTACACAACAACTTCTTCTTCCTATTAATCCAGGAGGACACAAATGAGCAGTCCTGCTTACATCTCTAATGCTCTTCCTTATTACTATCAACATGTTGGGACTTCTACCCTACACATTTACACCAACTACACAACTTTCTCTTAATATAGGCCTTGCCGTCCCTCTGTGGCTCGCCACAGTAATCATTGGTATGCGAAACCAACCTACAGCTGCCTTAGGACACCTCCTCCCCGAAGGCACCCCAGTACCACTTATTCCTGTACTAATTATTATCGAAACGATTAGCCTGTTTATCCGACCCTTAGCCCTTGGAGTCCGACTAACTGCCAACCTAACAGCTGGCCACCTACTCATTCAACTAATTGCCACAGCAGCATTTGTTCTTCTCCCAATTATGCCAACCGTGGCCATCTTAACAGCCACAATCTTATTCCTACTCACCCTCCTAGAAGTTGCCGTAGCAATGATTCAGGCATATGTCTTCGTCTTACTCTTAAGCCTATACCTACAAGAAAACGTCTAATGGCCCACCAAGCACACGCATACCACATGGTAGACCCAAGCCCCTGACCGCTCACCGGAGCAGTTGGCGCCCTGCTGCTAACATCCGGCACTGCAATTTGATTCCACTTCCATTCAACCCTCCTTATAACTCTAGGTCTAGTATTAACACTTCTAACTATATACCAATGATGACGGGATATTGTCCGAGAAGGCACCTTCCAAGGCCACCACACCCCTCCAGTTCAAAAAGGACTGCGCTACGGGATGATCCTATTTATTACCTCAGAAGTATTCTTCTTTGCAGGATTTTTCTGAGCCTTCTACCACTCAAGCCTAGCTCCAACCCCGGAACTAGGAGGCTGCTGACCCCCAACAGGAATCACACCCCTGGACCCATTCGAAGTGCCACTATTGAATACAGCCGTCCTTCTAGCCTCCGGCGTAACTGTGACATGAGCCCATCACAGCCTTATAGAAGGAGAACGAAAACAAGCCATCCAATCTCTTACCCTTACAATCCTTCTAGGCTTCTACTTTACTTTCTTACAAGCCCTAGAATACTATGAAGCCCCCTTTACAATCGCAGACGGAGTATATGGGTCAACATTCTTTGTAGCCACAGGATTCCACGGCCTACACGTAATTATTGGCTCAACATTCCTGGCTGTTTGTCTTCTACGTCAAGTACTCTACCACTTTACTTCAAACCACCACTTTGGATTCGAGGCCGCCGCCTGATACTGACACTTTGTTGACGTAGTATGACTATTCCTGTACGTCTCTATCTACTGATGAGGATCATAATCTTTCTAGTATAAAAGACAGTACAGGTGGCTTCCAACCATCTAATCTTGGTTAAAGTCCAAGGAAAGATAATGAGTCTAATTATAACTATCCTAGCAATCACATCAGTACTATCAATCATTTTAATCATTGTCTCGTTCTGACTACCACAAATAAACCCCGACGCAGAAAAACTTTCACCTTACGAATGTGGATTTGACCCCCTAGGATCTGCCCGACTGCCCTTCTCCCTACGATTCTTCCTAGTGGCCATCCTATTCTTACTATTTGACCTAGAAATCGCATTACTACTTCCCCTCCCCTGAGGAAATCAACTGCTCGACCCACTAACAACCGTCTCATGAGCCACCGCCATCCTTGTTCTCCTAACATTAGGTTTAGTTTATGAGTGAATGCAAGGGGGCCTTGAATGAGCCGAATAGGGAATTAGTCCAACTAAAGACTTCTGATTTCGGCTCAGACAATTATGGTTAAAGTCCATAACTCCCTTATGACCCCGGTACACTTCAGTTTTAGCATAGCATTTATTCTAGGCCTAATGGGCCTGGCATTTCACCGAACCCACCTTCTCTCTGCTCTACTATGTTTAGAGGGCATGATGCTATCACTCTTTCTTGCTCTCTCTTTATGAACCCTACAAACAGAAGCAACAAACTTCTCTGCAGCGCCCATATTACTCCTCGCCTTCTCTGCTTGTGAAGCCAGCACGGGTCTTGCCCTACTAGTAGCAACAGCTCGAACCCACGGGACAGACCGACTACAAAGCCTTAACCTCCTGCAATGTTAAAAGTGTTAATCCCGACTCTAATGCTCTTCCCAACGATCTGGTTAACGCCCAAAAAATGACTTTGGACATCTGCCGTATCCTATAGCCTAGTTATTGCCCTACTGAGTTTAACTTGACTCAACTGGACAGCAGAGACAGGATGAACCCTGCCAAACAACTATATAGCAATTGATCCCCTTTCTGCCCCCCTTCTAGTCCTAACATGTTGACTCCTCCCCTTAATAATCCTCGCAAGTCAAAACCACACGCAGTCTGAACCCGCCTCCCGGCAACGTATATACCTTAGCCTCCTGGCCTCCCTTCAAACCTTCCTTATTATAGCATTCGGGGCCACAGAAATCATTATGTTTTATATTATATTTGAAGCAACCCTTGTCCCCACCCTTATTATTATCACCCGGTGGGGCAACCAAGCAGAGCGCCTAAATGCAGGCACCTACTTCTTATTTTACACTTTAGCAGGGTCCCTCCCACTACTAGTTGCACTACTAACCTTACAAAATTCAACAGGGAGTTTATCAATGATTACCCTAAACTTTTGTCAACCTTTAACTTTGATTTCCTGAGGAGACAAAATCTGGTGAGCAGGCTGTTTAGTGGCATTCCTCGTAAAAATACCACTCTATGGCGTTCATCTCTGACTACCAAAGGCGCACGTAGAGGCCCCTATCGCCGGGTCAATAGTACTAGCCGCAGTTTTACTAAAACTTGGGGGTTACGGCATGATCCGAATAACCACAGTCCTTGACCCTCTCACCAAAGAAATGGCCTATCCCTTCATCGTGCTCGCCCTCTGGGGGATCATCATAACAGGATCTATCTGTTTACGCCAAACAGACCTGAAATCACTAATCGCTTACTCCTCAGTAAGCCACATGGGGCTGGTAGCCGGAGGTATTCTTATTCAAACCCCCTGAGGCCTAACCGGAGCAATCATTTTAATAATTGCCCACGGACTAGTCTCATCAGCATTATTCTGTCTAGCAAACACAAGCTATGAACGAACACATAGCCGAACCATGGTTTTAGCACGAGGTATACAAATACTATTCCCCCTAACAGCCACGTGATGATTTATTGCCAACTTGGCCAATCTTGCACTCCCCCCGCTCCCTAATCTTATGGGAGAGGTGCTAATCATTACAACCATGTTTAACTGATCTCCTTGAACCCTAGTCCTGACAGGGTTAGGCACCCTGATCACAGCCGGCTACTCCCTCTACATGTTCCTGATGACCCAACGGGGCCCAGTACCAGCACATATTACAGGGTTAACCCCTTATCACACACGAGAACACCTTTTGATTACCCTCCACTTAATCCCAGTTATTTTACTCATCCTTAAACCAGAGTTTATGTGAGGATGATTCTACTGCAGGTATAGTTTAACGAAAATGTTGGATTGTGATTCCAAAGACAGGAGTTCAAACCTCCTTATCCGCCGAGAGAGGCCTGTAGCAATAGAGACTGCTAATCTCTACCCCCGCAGTTAGAATCTGCGGCTCACTCGGCCTTTGAAGGATAACAGTCATCCGTTGGTCTTAGGAACCAAAAACTCTTGGTGCAAATCCAAGCAGAGGCTATGCAAACCACACTGATTTTATCATCATCACTTACACTAATCTTTGCCCTCCTAGCCTACCCTATTATTACAACGATTGACCCTACACCAAAACCCCCCGGTTGAGCCGTATCCCATGTAAAAACCGCAGTTAGTGCCGCATTCGTGGTCAGTCTTTTACCCCTATTTATCTTTTTAGACCAGGGAGTAGAAACAATCGTTACCACTTGACACTGAATAAACACATCCACTTTTAACATTAGCATTAGCCTAAAATTCGATGCCTATTCAATTATCTTCACACCAATTGCCCTTTACGTAACCTGATCAATCCTTGAGTTTGCCTCCTGATATATACACGCGGACCCCTACATGAACCGATTCTTTAAATACCTCCTCATATTTTTAATTGCTATAATTATCTTAGTTACAGCCAACAACATGTTCCAACTATTTATTGGTTGAGAAGGAGTAGGAATTATGTCCTTCCTATTAATTGGCTGATGATATGGCCGAGCCGATGCCAACACTGCAGCCTTGCAAGCCGTAATTTATAACCGGGTAGGAGATATTGGACTAATTATAAGCATGGCCTGATTTGCCATGAATCTTAACTCATGAGAAATACAACAAATCTTTGCACTCTCCCACAACATAGACATAACCCTCCCCCTTCTAGGCTTAATCATTGCCGCAACAGGCAAGTCGGCCCAATTCGGACTTCACCCTTGACTGCCTTCCGCAATGGAAGGTCCTACGCCAGTCTCCGCCCTACTGCACTCAAGCACAATAGTCGTAGCAGGAATCTTCCTCCTTATTCGACTGCACCCCCTCACCCAATCTAACCCCACAGCATTAACCATTTGCTTATGTCTAGGTGCACTAACAACACTATTCACTGCCACATGTGCTCTTACCCAGAATGACATCAAGAAAATCGTAGCCTTCTCTACTTCAAGTCAACTAGGACTCATGATAGTAACAATTGGACTTAATCAACCCCAATTAGCCTTCTTCCACATTTGCACCCATGCCTTCTTCAAAGCAATACTCTTCCTCTGTTCCGGATCAGTCATCCACAGCCTTAATGACGAACAAGACATCCGGAAAATAGGGGGCCTACACAACTTAGCACCTTTTACTTCCACCTGTCTAACAATTGGGAGCCTAGCTTTAACAGGAACTCCCTTCCTGGCCGGCTTCTTCTCAAAAGATGCCATCATCGAAGCCCTAAACACCTCTTACCTAAACGCCTGAGCCCTTGTCCTTACTCTAATTGCAACCTCTTTCACAGCTGTATACAGCTTCCGAGTCGTATTCTTTGTTACCATGGGAACCCCCCGATTCATACCTCTCTCCCCAATCAACGAAAATGACCCTGCGGTTATTAACCCAATTAAACGACTGGCCTGAGGCAGCATTGTAGCAGGGCTAATTCTTATTTCAAACACCCTCCCCACAAAAACACCCATTATAACCATGCCCCCCATACTAAAACTAGCTGCTCTTATCGTCACAATCATTGGACTTCTAACAGCCATAGAATTAGCCGCCCTCACTGCCAAACAATTCAAACCTACCCCAATCATCAAACTACACAACTTCTCAAATATACTTGGCTACTTCCCCGCAACAGTGCACCGTCTGGCCCCTAAACTAAACCTGGTTTTAGGCCAAACAATGGCCAACCAACTAGTAGACCAATCCTGATTTGAAGCCGCAGGCCCCAAAGGACTGGCTTCAGCTCAGGCGAAAATGTCCGCCGCCACTAGCGACGCCCAACGAGGAATCATCAAGACATATTTAATAATCTTTATAATTACCACAGGACTGGCTACCCTTTTAGCCTCGACCTAAACAGCCCGTAAAGTCCCCCGACTTAAGCCACGAGTCAACTCTAATACTACAAATAAAGTTAACAATAAAACTCAAGCGCATAACACCATCATAATACCCCCTGAAGCATAAAGCATAGAAACCCCACCAACATCTCCCCGAACCATCAACAGCTCTTTACAGCTACTTAATACCCCAGCACTAAAATCATATCATGACGAACCAAAATAAAGTAACCCTGCAACGACTACCACAAAATAGAACATTGCATGCTCAAAGACAGACGCGTCCCCCCAGCTTTCAGGATGTGGGTCAGCTGCCAAAGCAGCCGAGTACCCAAACACTACTAGCATCCCTCCTAAATAAATTAAGAAAAGAGCCAAGGCCAAAAACGGCGACCCAAACATTGCTAAAACAGCACAACCCGCCCCAGAAGACATCACTAATCCTAATGCCGCAAAATATGGGGCAGGATTGGATGCAACACCCACCATCCCTAAAACAAACCCAAATAATCAAAGACACACGAAGTATACCATAATTTCCACCCGGATTCTAACCGAGACCAATGACTCGAAAAACCACCGTTGTTATTCAACTATAGAAACTCTAATGGCAAGCCTACGAAAAACCCATCCACTCCTAAAAATCGCTAACGACGCACTAGTCGACCTCCCAGCCCCTTCTAACATTTCAGTCTGATGAAACTTCGGCTCACTCTTAGGGCTATGTTTAGCAGCACAAATCTTAACAGGATTATTCCTGGCTATACACTACACTTCTGACATCGCAACTGCATTCTCTTCTGTCGCCCACATTTGCCGTGACGTAAACTATGGCTGACTAATCCGAAGCATGCACGCAAACGGGGCATCATTCTTCTTTATCTGCATTTACGCCCACATTGGCCGAGGGCTTTACTACGGCTCATACCTTTACAAAGAGACATGAAACATTGGAGTAGTCCTTCTCCTTCTTGTTATAATGACTGCCTTTGTGGGCTACGTTCTCCCCTGAGGACAAATATCTTTCTGAGGGGCCACTGTAATTACCAACTTATTATCTGCAGTCCCATATGTAGGAGGCGCACTAGTAGAGTGAATCTGAGGGGGCTTCTCCGTAGACAACGCCACTCTAACCCGATTTTTCGCATTCCACTTCCTATTCCCTTTCGTAATTGCAGGAGCCACAATCCTCCACCTCTTATTCCTACACGAAACAGGATCAAATAACCCTGCCGGTCTTAACTCAGACGCCGATAAGATTTCATTCCACCCATACTTCTCCTACAAAGACCTTCTGGGCTTCGCAGTTATACTGCTAGCACTGACCTCATTAGCCCTCTTTTCACCCAACTTACTAGGAGACCCAGATAATTTTACACCCGCCAACCCCATGGTTACCCCGCCCCACATTAAACCAGAATGGTACTTCCTATTTGCCTATGCTATCCTACGTTCAATCCCCAACAAATTAGGCGGAGTACTAGCCCTTCTGTTCTCCATTTTAGTACTAATGGTCGTTCCCATCCTACACACCTCAAAGCAGCGAGGACTAACATTCCGGCCCATTACACAATTCCTATTCTGAACTTTAGTAGCAGACGTCATCATCTTAACATGAATCGGAGGAATACCAGTAGAACACCCATACGTCATTATTGGACAAGTAGCCTCAGTCATCTACTTCTCTGTATTCCTGGTTCTCGCCCCGTTAGCCGGATGAGTAGAGAACAAAGCCCTAGAATGAAACTGCCCCAGTAGCTTAGTTCAAAGCGCCGGTTTTGTAATCCGGAGACCGGAGGTTAAAGTCCTCCCTGAGGCCCAGAAAAGAAAGATTTTAACTTCCACCTCTAACTCCCAAAGCTAGTATTCTAAGTTAAACTATTCTCTGGCGACGCGCCGCCCGCCGCCAAATATATGTACTTTAGTATACAAATGTTGTATACTCATAGTATGTACAATACCCATGCGCAGATGGTATAGTACATACTATGTATAATTATACATATATATATGGTGTCTATACATACTATGTATAATCCCCATTCATATTATGTCAGGTAAATGACTGCTTTATATTACATAACTGAATCTAAGAACAAAACAATAATAACCAAATAACAATAAATAAGGACAAAGCAAGTAATAATTAAACTAAGGTATACATAAGCATTAAATTAAGATTCAGAATACAAATAAGAAAAGCTGATAAATAGATTAATCCCTATAACTCCATTAAACCATTTTCCTTGCGTTACCCATCAAAAATAGCTATAAACTTATTTAATGTAGTGAGAACCGACCAACACGACTAAATAGTGCATACTCTTAATGATAAGATCACGGACAAAAATTGTGGGGGTTTCACAGAATGAACTATTCCTGGCATTTGGTTCCTATTTCAGGGCCATAGATTTATAATCCCCCTAAGAATTGAATTTTCCAGGCATAAGTTAATGGTGGAGTACTAACGACTCGTTACCCACCATGCCGGGCGTTCACTTACATGCATCTGGTTCTTTTTTCTCCTTCACTTTCACTTTGCATTTGGCGACTCCTTCCTAATGTTAACGTTTAAAGGGTGTACATTTCCTTGAATGAGAAATAACTGTCCAATACTTCACTAGCATTCATTGAAGAATTACATAAGTGATATCAGGTGCATAATAGATCAGTTCTCAACCCACACTACACTATTATACTGCCCCCTCTTTGAAAAACTAGGAGGTTTTTTCGCGCGACAAACCCCCCTACCCCCTACGCCCGAAAAAGTCTATTATTCATGTCAAACCCCGAAACCATGAAAGACTCGACTGGCGTCTTCAACGAGTTCTGTTACGTGTTGGTATATATAGTGTTGCAAAAAGATGTTACTGTGTG